TCTCTTGTCTCCAGCTATTGGAGATCCCATTTCCGTACCAACTCAAGATATGCTTATTGGACTCTATATATTAACGATCGGGAATCGTCGAGGTATTTGTTCAAATAGGTATAATCCATGGAATCGAAGAAACTATCAAAATGAAACGGTTGACGATAATAAGTATACGAAAGAGAAAGAACCCTATTTTTGTAGTTCCTATGATGCACTTGGAGCTTATCGGCAGAAACGAATCAATTTAGATAGTCCTTTGTGGCTCCGGTGGCGACTCGATCAACGTGTCATTGCCTCAAGAGAAGTTCCCATCGAAGTTCAATATGAATCTTTGGGTACCTATCATGAGATTTATGGGCACTATCTAATAGTAAGAAGTGTAAAAAAAGAAATCCTTTGTATATACATTCGAACAACTGTTGGTCATATTTCTTTTTATCGAGAAATAGAAGAAGCCATACAAGGGTTTTGTCGGGCCTACTCATACGATACCTAAGCTAAGTAATTATGTGATACCGTGGGAATTCGGTTCTCTACGGCTCAACCGGTATCATAATTCCTGAATTTCTACGTGAATCAAGATCGAGGAAAGGAAGTCTTCAAATCACTGACTCAAACCCATTGTCGAATCCTACTCAGCGGAATATGGAGGTACTTATGGCAGAACGGGCCGATCTGGTTTTTCACAATAAAGTGATAGATGCAACTGCCATGAAACGACTTATTAGCAGATTAATAGATCACTTCGGAATGGCATATACATCGCACATCCTGGATCAAGTAAAGACTCTGGGTTTCCAGCAAGCCACTGCTACATCCATTTCATTAGGAATTGATGATCTTTTAACAATACCTTCTAAGGGATGGCTAGTCCAAGATGCTGAACAACAAAGTTTGATTTTAGAAAAGCACCATCATTATGGGAATGTACACGCGGTAGAAAAATTGCGTCAATCCATTGAGATATGGTATGCTACAAGTGAATATTTGAGACAAGAAATGCATCCTAATTTTAGGATGACTGATCCTTCTAATCCAGTCCATATAATGTCCTTTTCGGGAGCTAGAGGAAATGCATCTCAGGTACACCAATTAGTAGGTATGAGAGGATTAATGTCGGACCCCCAAGGACAAATGATTGATTTACCCATTCAAAGCAATTTACGCGAAGGACTTTCTTTAACGGAATATATAATTTCCTGCTACGGAGCCCGCAAAGGAGTTGTGGATACTGCTGTACGAACATCAGATGCTGGATACCTCACGCGTAGACTTGTTGAAGTAGTTCAACACATTGTTGTGCGTAGAACAGATTGTGGCACTATCCGAGGTATTTCCGTGAGTCCTCGAAATGGGATGACGGAAAAAATTTTGATCCAAACACTAATTGGTCGTGTATTAGCAGACGATATATATATGGGTCTACGATGCATTGCCACTCGAAATCAAGATATTGGTATTGGACTTGTCAATCGATTCATAACCTTTCGAGCACAATCAATATATATTCGAACCCCCTTTATTTGCAGGAGTACATCTTGGATCTGTAGATTATGTTATGGTCGGAGTCCCACTCATGGCGACCTGGTCGAATTGGGAGAAGCAGTAGGTATTATTGCAGGTCAATCAATTGGGGAACCAGGGACTCAACTAACATTAAGAACTTTTCATACCGGTGGAGTATTTACAGGTGGTACTGCAGAACATGTACGAGCTCCTTCTAATGGAAAAATAAAATTCAATGAGGATTTGGTTCATCCCACACGTACACGTCATGGACATCCTGCTTTTCTATGTTATATAGACCTGTATGTAACTATTGAGAGTCAAGATATTCTACATAATGTGAATATTCCACCAAAAAGTTTTCTTTTAGTTCAAAACGATCAATATGTAGAATCAGAACAAGTGATTGCTGAGATTCGCGCTGGAACATCCACTTTCAATTTTAAAGAGAGGGTTCGAAAACATATTTATTCTGACTCAGAGGGAGAAATGCACTGGAGTACCGATGTGTACCATGCGCCTGAATATAGATATGGTAATGTTCATCTCTTACCAAAAACAAGTCATTTATGGATATTATCAGGAGGTCCGTGCAGATCCAGTATAGTCACTTTTTCGCTCCACAAGGATCAAGATCAAATGAATGTTCATTCTCTTTCTGTCGAACGGAGATATATTTCTGACCTCTCAGTGACTAATGATCGAGTGAGACACAAATTGTTTAGTTCGGATCCTTCCAGTAAAAAAGGGAAGGGGATTCTTGATTATTCAGGACCTGATCGAATCATATCTAATGGTCATTGGAATTTCCTATATCCTGCCATTCTCCACGAGAATTCTGATTTATTGGCGAAAAGGCGAAGAAATAGATTCATCATCCCATTCCAATATGATCAAGAACGGGAGAAAGAACTAATGCCCCGTTCTGGTATCTCGATTGAAATACCCATAAATGGGATTTTACGTAGAAATAGTATTCTTGCTTATTTCGACGATCCCC